TTAAAAATAAGCTAAAATAAGCTTTTGGGCTCATACCTCAAATATAAAGAAAATTCTTTTTTTTAAAAAATAAAGTGCCTGATTAAAGGATTATTTTGATAGGATAAATTAAGTAAATTTATTACCTTTATTATATTTTATAGAATTAAACTATATCTAATAATATCAAAAATTATTGTGCTTCTTACACTAAAATATAATATTTTATAATGAATTTATACTTCATAAATTATTATTTTTAATAATTATTTTTTATTATTTTTTCAAGAAATTCTTCCAAAATATTTTTTTTTTTTATTTTAATCTTTAGTACATTAATTTCAATTTCTTCAAATTCTTGATTTGGATGTTGAATTGGAATAGAAATCAATTTATTAAGATTTATCCCCCTAATTTCAAACTCAAATAATCTACTATCAACTGAAGCTTCTTTAAAGTATTTTTTAACTCAATCTATTGCTTCAATTAATTTTCTATTTTCTATTTTATTAAAAATAACTTTATTAAAAAATTTTGAAATAAATTACTTTTTATCAATTATAATTAATTCTTCTATACTTATAAAAATAGGATCTTCCCCCTTTCATTTTTGATTCCCCAATCTAGTAGAAGGATTATCTTGATTTAATAATTTAATTTTAATAACTTGACAAAAAATTACCCCAATAATTATTTTATCTTATTATTTCAATAAGAATTTTATTTTAATAAACATTATCTTTAATGTAATTATTGGAGCATTAGGGGGTTTAAATCAAACCTCTTTACGAAAATTAATAGCTTTTTCATCAATTAATAATTTAGGATGAATATTACTTTCTATTATAATTTCAGAAAATTTATGATTATTTTATTTATTAATATATTCTTTCATAATTACTATTATATTTTTTATATTTTATTTTTTAAATATATTTCATATCAATCAATTATTTATTAATAATATAAATTCATTAATTAAAATTAATATATTAATTAATTTTCTATCTTTAGGGGGCTTACCCCCTTTTATTGGATTTTTTCCTAAATGAATTATTATTAATTTTTTAATTATTAATAATATATATATATTAACTTTTATTATAATTATTATAAGATTAATTGTATTATTTTTTTATATTCGAATTATTTATTCAATTTTTTTATTCAATTACATTAAAACTAAATGAATTAAAATTTATATTAAAAATAAAAAATTTTCATTCATTAATATTCTTTCTTATATTTCATTATTAGGAATAATTCTTAGAACTTTTTTTTTTATATAAAGGTTTTAAGTTAAATAAACTAATAATCTTCAAAATTATTTATAAAGAACTATTCTTTAAGCCTTAGTAATTATTATTATTACCCCTTAAAATTTGCAATTTTATATCATTATTGAATATAAGGCCAATAAAAGAGAAATTTCTCGTTAATAAATTTACAATTTATCGCTTAAAGCTCAGCCATTTTATTATTTTTATTTATGTGCGAAAATGACTTTATTCAACAAACCATAAAGATATTGGAACATTATATTTTATTTTTGGTATTTGAGCCGGAATAGTAGGAACTTCTTTAAGATTATTAATTCGAGCTGAATTAGGAACCCCTGGATCTTTAATTGGAGATGATCAAATTTATAATACTATTGTAACTGCCCACGCCTTTATTATGATTTTTTTTATAGTTATACCTATTATAATTGGAGGTTTTGGAAATTGATTAGTACCCCTTATATTAGGAGCCCCAGATATGGCATTCCCCCGAATAAATAATATAAGCTTTTGATTACTCCCCCCCTCTTTAACATTATTAATTTCAAGAAGAATTGTAGAAAACGGAGCAGGAACAGGATGAACAGTTTATCCCCCACTTTCATCCAATATTGCCCATAGAGGTAGTTCTGTAGATTTAGCTATTTTTTCATTACATTTAGCAGGTATTTCTTCAATTTTAGGAGCTATTAATTTTATTACCACAATTATTAACATACGTTTAAATAAATTAATATTCGATCAAATACCTTTATTTGTATGAGCTGTCGGAATCACAGCATTTTTATTACTCCTTTCATTACCAGTGTTAGCGGGAGCTATTACAATATTATTAACAGATCGAAATCTTAATACATCTTTCTTTGATCCTGCGGGAGGAGGAGACCCCATTTTATATCAACATTTATTTTGATTTTTTGGGCATCCTGAAGTTTATATTCTTATTTTACCTGGATTTGGGATAATTTCCCACATTATTTCTCAAGAAAGAGGAAAAAAAGAAACTTTTGGTTGTTTAGGAATAATTTATGCTATATTAGCTATTGGATTATTAGGATTCATTGTATGAGCTCATCATATATTTACAGTAGGAATAGACATTGATACACGAGCTTATTTCACATCAGCAACTATAATTATTGCTGTTCCTACAGGAATTAAAATTTTTAGATGATTAGCTACATTCATGACTCCAAATACTATTCCCCTCATCTATGAGTCTAGGATTTGTATTTTTATTTACTGTAGGGGGGTTAACAGGAGTATTTATCTATCATCAATTGATATTACTCTTCATGATACTTATTATGTAGTAGCTCATTTTCACTATGTTCTTTCTATAGGAGCAGTATTTGCAATTATAGGGGGATTTATTCACTGATACCCTTTATTTACTGGATTATCTATAAATCCCTTCTTATTAAAAATTCAATTTTTTATTATATTTATTGGAGTAAATTTAACCTTTTTTCCCCAACATTTTTTAGGTTTAGCAGGTATACCTCGACGATATTCTGATTATCCTGATTCTTATATTTCATGAAATATTATCTCTTCACTAGGATCTTATATTTCACTATTAGCAATTATATTTATATTAATTATTATTTGAGAATCTATAATTAACCAACGAATTACTCTTTTTTCATTAAATTTATCATCATCAATTGAATGATATCAAAATCTACCTCCTGCCGAACATTCATATAATGAACTTCCTATTTTAAGTAATTTCTAATATGGCAGATTATATGTAATGGATTTAAACCCCATTTATAAAGGTTTATCCTTTTTTTAGAAATAGCAACATGATCAAATTTAAATTTACAAAATAGAACTTCCCCCTTAATAGAACAAATTACTTTTTTTCATGATCATACTTTAATTATTCTTATTATAATTACAATTTTAGTTGGTTATTTAATAACTAGATTATTATTTAACAAATATATTAATCGATTTTTACTAGAAGGTCAAATAATTGAATTAATTTGAACAATTCTACCAGCAATTACCTTAATTTTTATTGCACTACCATCTCTTCGATTACTTTATTTATTAGATGAATTAAATAATCCTCTTATTACTTTAAAATCAATTGGTCATCAATGATATTGAAGTTATGAATATTCAGATTTTCATAATATTGAATTTGATTCTTATATAATCCCCTCCAATGAACTTCAACCTAATAATTTTCGATTATTAGATGTAGATAATCGTATTATTTTACCTATAAATAATCAAATTCGTATTATAGTAACAGCTACTGATGTAATTCATTCTTGAACCATTCCATCATTAGGAGTAAAAGTAGATGCCAATCCAGGACGATTAAACCAAACTAATTTTTTTATTAATCGTCCTGGAATTTTTTATGGACAATGCTCAGAAATCTGTGGAGCTAATCATAGTTTTATACCTATTGTAATTGAAAGAATTTCAATTAAAAATTTCATTAATTGAATTAATAATTATTCATCATTAGATGACTGAAAGCAAGTATTGGTCTCTTAAATCAACTAATAGTAAATTAGCAATTACTTCTAATGAAAGAATTAGTTAATTTATAACATAAATATGTCAAATTTAAATTATTACTTAATACAGTAATATTCTTTTATTCCTCAAATAATACCTATTAACTGATTAATATCTTTTTTTTTTTTTTTATGTATTTATTTAATTTTTAACATTATAAATTATTATATTTATAATATTAATAATTTAAATAATAATAATAATAATAAAAGTAACCTAAAAAAGAAAAGATTATATTGAAAATGATAAGTAATTTATTTTCAATTTTTGATCCTTCAACTAATTTATTTAACCTCCCCCTAAATTGATTCAGAACAATTCTAGGAATCTTATTTATTCCTTATTCATTTTGATTAATCCCTAATCGACATTATTTATTTTGAAATTTTATCTTTATTAAACTTCATAATGAATTTAAAACTTTATTAAAAAATAACTATTTTCATGGATCAACATTTATTTTTATTTCAATATTTTCTTTTATTTTATTTAATAACTTCTTAGGACTATTCCCTTATATTTTTACTAGAACAAGCCATCTAACTCTATCCCTTTCAATTTCCCTCCCCTTATGATTAAGCTTTATAATTTATGGATGAATTAATAATTCTCAACATATATTTATTCATATAATTCCACAAGGGACCCCCTCAATCCTTATACCTTTCATAGTACTAATTGAAACAATTAGTAATATTATCCGACCTGGAACATTAGCTGTACGATTAACTGCCAATATAATTGCTGGACACTTATTAATAACACTTTTAAGAAGAACAGGCCCCAATATAAATTATTATTTAATTATACTACTAATCCTAATTCAAATCCTTTTATTAATTTTAGAATCAGCCGTTGCTATTATTCAATCCTATGTTATTGCAATTCTTAGAACCCTTTATTCTAGTGAAGTAAATTAAAAAAAAAAATGAAAATAAATTTTAATCACCCATTTCATTTAGTAGATTACAGACCATGACCTTTAACAGGAGCTATTGGAGTTATAACTTTAGTAACAGGAATAATTAAATGATTCCATAATTTTAACATAAATTTATTAATTTTAGGATATTTAATTATTATTTTAACTATATATCAATGATGACGAGACGTTTGTCGAGAAGGAACTCTTCAAGGAAAACATACTATTTTAGTAACAAAAGGACTTCGTTGAGGAATAATTTTATTTATTGTGTCAGAAGTATTCTTTTTTCTATCTTTTTTTTGAGCATTCTTTCATAGAAGTTTATCCCCTAATATTGAAATTGGAGCTATATGACCTCCAATAAATATTACCCCCTTTAATCCTTTTCAAATCCCCTTATTAAATACAATTATTTTAATTAGATCAGGAGTATCTGTTACGTGAGCTCATCATGCCTTAATAGAAAATAATGATTCACAAACAACTCAAAGTTTATTCATTACTATTATTTTAGGTATTTACTTTACAATCTTACAAGCATATGAATATTTTGAAGCTCCATTTACTATTGCCGATAGAATTTATGGATCCACTTTTTTTATAGCAACAGGATTCCATGGACTTCATGTCATTATTGGAACATTATTTCTTTTAACTTGTTTAATTCGCCATTTAAATAATCATTTTTCAAAAACCCATCACTTTGGATTTGAAGCAGCAGCATGATATTGACACTTTGTTGATGTAGTTTGATTATTCCTTTATATCTCCATTTATTGATGAGGAAATTAATTATTTATATAATATATCTAGTATATTTGACTTCCAATCAAAAAGATTAAAACTTTTAATATAAATAATTATTATTATAATGAACATTTTCACATTAATTATAATTATTGTTAATATTTTAATATTAATATCAGTTATTTTATCAAAAAAATCAATTTATGATCGAGAAAAATCATCCCCATTTGAATGTGGATTTGATCCTAAATCTTCAGCTCGAATTCCTTTTTCATTACATTTTTTTTTAATTACAATAATTTTCTTAATTTTTGATGTAGAAATTGCTTTAATCTTTCCTATTATTCCCTTATTTATAATAGTAAATTTTATTTTATGAACAAAAATTAGATTTTTCTTTATTTTTATCTTAATTATTGGTTTATACCATGAATGAAATCAAAACATATTAAATTGAACTAATTAATTTATTATTATTATATATATATATATTAGGATTATAGTTTATTTAAAACATTTGATTTGCATTCAAAAAATATTGATTTTCAATTTATCTTTACATAATTACCTTGAAATATGAAGCAAAATTGCATTTAATTTCGACTTAAAAGATTGAGAATTGAATCTCCTTATTTATTAATTGAAACCAAAAAGAGGTATATCACTGTTAATGATACTAGTGAATTAATTAAATTCCAATTAAATTAAAAATAGAAATATAACTCAAATTAAGCTGCTAACTTAATTTATAGTGGTTAAATTCCATTAATATTTCTAATATATATATATATATATATATATATTTATATAGTTTAAATAAAACCTTACATTTTCATTGTAATAATAAAAAAATTTTTTTATAAATATTTAAAGATAAATTTATCTCCCTAATATCTTCAATATTATACTCTTTATAAGCTATTTAAATTACTAATAATATAAATAAAAATAATATTATTCATAAAATAAATCTAAATAAATAAATTTTTAAATTATTTATTTGAAAAAAAGTATAAAAAATAGAATATTTCTCAATAATATTTATTATACCTAATCCCATATACACTTCACTTCAACCCATATCCACAGTCTTTAATATTTTTTGACTTAAATTAAGAAAATAATAATTCACCCCATAAGTAGATAAATTAGGTATAAATCATATTAAACATAAAAAATTTCTTATATTATAAGTTAATAAAAACTTATTAACTGAATAAATTTCTATATTTCTAATAAGATACCCTAAAATACCACCAACTAAACTAATATAAATAACTATTATTTTTAAATTAAAAGGTAAATAAATCATATAAGGATAAGAAAAAATTATTCATCTTAAAAAACTACCTCTTACCACTCTTATAAATAATAAGATAAATATTCTTTTTAATATAATGAAATCCTCATCATATAAATTATAAACCCCTATCAAATTAAAATCTATAACTATTAAATATATAATTAATCGAATTGTATAAAATACAGTTAAACCTGTTGAAAGATAAAATAAAAAAAAAATTAATAAATTTAAATTTCTAAATCTAACTAATTCTAAAATTAAATCTTTTGAATAAAACCCTGCTAAAAAAGGAATACCACATAAAGCCATATTAGAAATATTTATACATAAAGAAGTTAAAGGAACATATTTTCTAATTCCCCCTATAAATCGAATATCTTGTATATCTCTTATCATATGAATAATAACTCCAGCACATATAAATAATAAAGCTTTAAATATTGCATGAGTTAATAAATGAAAAAAAGCTAAATCAGATAACCCCATACTTAAAATTCTCATTATTAATCCTAATTGTCTTAATGTAGATAAAGCAATAATCTTTTTTAAATCATATTCATAATTTGCACTTACTCCCGCTATAAATATTGTTATTCCAGATAATAATAATAAAATTTTTAAAAAAAAAGTATCAATTAATAATAAATTAAAACGAATCAATAAATAAACTCCTGCAGTCACTAAAGTAGAAGAGTGAACTAAAGCAGAAACTGGAGTAGGGGCTGCCATCGCTGCTGGTAATCAAGATCTAAAAGGAATTTGAGCTCTTTTAGTTATAGCTGCTAAAATAATTATTATTCTAACTATTTTTATTTCAAAATCATTATTTATAAATTCTAAATAAAAAATATAATTTCATCTCCCATAATTTATTATCCAAGAAATAACTATTAAAATTAAAACATCCCCAATTCGATTAGATAAAGCAGTTAATATACCAGCATTATATGATTTTAAATTTTGATAATAAATAACTAATAAATAGGAAACTAAACCTAAACCATCCCAACCTAATAAAATTCTAATTATATTAGGACTAATAATCAATAATATTATAGAACTAACAAATAATAATACCAAAATAATAAATCGACTTAAATTTAATTCAGATTTTATATATCTTTTTCTATAATAAATAACAACAGAAGAAATTAAAAAAACAAATATTATAAATAATAAAGATATTCAATCTAATAAAATAGATATAACAATTATATTTGAATTAAAAGAAATAATCTCCCACTCTAAAAAAATAACTATATTATTTATAATAAAATAAATTATTATTATAAAATTTATTATTATTATTATAAACAAAAAAAAAAATGAAATAAAACAAATCGAATATTTTATATTATTTATAATTTAAAATGAAATTTTTTCATATTTTTGACACCACAAATCAATATTTTTATTAAATTATTTAAATAAAATCAAATTATTCTATAATCAATTTTAATTATTATAAAATTTAAAGGAAATCAATGTAATAATAATAATAAATACTCTCGAGATACCCCAGTATAATATCTATAAATCCCTGAATAATACTTACCATGTTGAATATATGAATATAAATACAATCTATACCCCGCACTAAAAAAAGAAATTAACATTAAAATAATTATTGAAATTCATGATCAACTAACTAAACTATTAATTAATCTAATTTCCCCTATTAAATTTAAACTTTGAGGAGCTGCTATATTAGAAGACATTAATAAAAATCACCATAATCTTATAGAAGGTATAAAATTTATTATTCCTTTATAAATATATAATCTTCGACTATGTAAACGTTCATAACTAATATTAATTAAACAAAACATCCCAGATGAACACAATCCATGACCGATTATTATAATATAAGAACCTATAAATCCTCAATAATTTATAATTATAATTCCACTAATAACAATTCTTATATGTGCAACAGAAGAATAAGCAATTAAAGATTTAACATCAACTTGACAAAAACATTTTAATCTAATATAAAAACCCCCAATTAAACTAATAATAATTCTTAAATAATTTAATTTTAAATTAATTTCTTGTAAAAAAATTAATAAACGTAATAGTCCATAACCACCCAATTTTAATATAATACCTGCTAAAATTATAGAACCTGAAACAGGAGCCTCAACATGTGCTTTAGGTAATCATAAATGAACAAAATATATAGGTATCTTAACTAAAAAAGCCATAATTATACAAAAATATAATAAATAAATATTTATATTAACGAACTTTAAAAAATAAATTAATATTCTATTTATATCATTAAAAACATAAAAAATACCTATTAATAATGGTAAAGATACAAATAAAGTATAAAATAATAAATATATCCCAGCTTTAATTCGTTCAGGTTGATATCCTCAACCAACAATCAATATTAAAGTAGGAATTAATCTCCCCTCAAAAAATAAATAAAACATAAATATATTCATAACTCTAAAAGTTAAATATAATATAATTAATAAAAAAATAATATTAAATAAAAAAAAATTAATATAAAAATTTAATTTAAATAAATTTTCACTAGCTATAATTATCAAAATAGAAATTCAAATTCTTAATATAATTAAACCATAAGATATAATATCACAAGATAATATATAACTTAAATTACTAAATAAATTAAATTCTACCATTAAATTTATAAATAAAAACATTATCAAAAACAACGTTATTTGAACCAATCAAAATATATTTTTTATAAAACAAAAAGGAATTAAAAATATTATTATTATTAAAAATTTTATCATTAAAATTAATTATAAAATATTAAATTTTTGAAAATAATCATTTCCATGTGTACGAATCATTGAAACCAAAATAGATAAACCTAAAGCCCCCTCACAAACAGAAAAAACTAAAAATAACATTAATATATATATATCATATTCAATACATTTTAAATAAATTAATATAAAAAAAAAAATTCTAAGAACAATAAATTCTAATCTTAATAAAACAATTAATAAATGTTTATGCTTTAAAACAAAAATTAAATTTCCAATAATAAATATTAAAATAAAAATAAATCATATATAAATTATCATTTTTTTTTTAATTTAGTTTTTATAGTTTAAAAAAAACATTGGTCTTGTAAACCAAAATTAAATAACTATTTTAAAAACTTCAAAAAAAAAGAATCTCTTTATCTATAATCTCCAAAATTATTATTTTAATTAAACTATTCTTTGATTTGACATTACAAAAATATTCTTATCATTTATTATTATTATTACGTCATTTTTTATAATATTTTTAAATAATCCTCTATCAATAGGCTTATTAATTTTAATTCAAACACTAATAATTTGTTTAATTTCAGGAATATTAATTAAAACTTATTGATTTTCTTATATTTTATTTTTAACTTTTATAGGAGGATTATTAGTATTATTTATTTATGTTTCTAGAATTGCCTCTAATGAATTATTTAAACCTTCTTTTAATTTAAAAATTATTTTATTAATTTCTATTTTCATAATAATTTTATATCAAATAATATATATAAATAATTTATTTTGATTAAATCTCTCATCAAATTCAGACATAAATAATTTTTATTTACTTAACCTATTTATTAATAATGAAAATAAAATCAATTTAACTAAACTTTATAATAATCAAACTTTTATAATTATATTACTATTAATAATTTATTTATTTATTACATTAATTGCAGTAGTAAAAATTACTAATATTTTTTATGGACCTCTTCGATCAAAAATTTAATACAAATGATAAATAATAAATTTTTATTATTACGAAAAACCCACCCAATTTTAAAAATTTTAAATGGATCATTAATTGATCTTCCCTCCCCATCTAATATTTCTTATTGATGAAATTTTGGATCTTTATTAGCATTTTGTCTAATTATTCAAATTTTAACAGGATTATTTTTAACCATATATTATACCGCAAATATTGAATTAGCATTTTATAGAGTTAATTATATTTGTCGAAATGTTAATTATGGTTGATTAATTCGAACTTTACATGCAAATGGAGCCTCATTCTTCTTTATTTGTATTTACCTTCATATTGGACGAGGAATTTATTATGAATCTTTTAATCTAAAATATACATGAATAATTGGAGTTATTATTTTATTTTTATTAATAGCAACAGCTTTTATAGGTTATGTACTACCATGAGGACAAATATCTTTCTGAGGGGCTACCGTTATTACTAATCTACTATCTGCTATCCCTTATTTAGGGTCAATATTAGTAAATTGAATTTGAGGAGGATTTGCTGTAGATAATGCAACATTAACACGATTTTACACATTCCATTTTTTATTACCTTTTATTATCTTAATAATAACTATAATCCATTTATTATTTCTTCATCAAACTGGTTCAAATAATCCATTAGGATTAAATAGAAACTTTGATAAAATTCCATTTCATCCATTTTTTACTTATAAAGATTTAATTGGAGCAATTATACTATTATTCCTATTAATTTTATTATCTCTAACCAATCCTTATTTATTAGGAGATCCAGATAACTTTATTCCCGCTAATCCTTTAGTAACCCCAGTTCATATTCAACCTGAATGATATTTCTTATTTGCTTATGCCATTTTACGATCCATTCCTAATAAATTAGGAGGTGTAATAGCTTTAATTATATCAATTTTAATTTTAATTATTTTACCTTTTACTTTTAATAAAAAAATTCAAGGAATTCAATTTTATCCCATCAACCAAATTTTATTTTGATCATTAGTAATTTTAATTATTTTATTAACTTGAATTGGTGCTCGTCCAGTAGAAATTCCTTATATTTTAACAGGACAATTATTAACCATTTTTTACTTCTCTTATTATATTATTAACCCATTCATAAATAAAATTTGAGATAATTTAATTTTTAATTAATTAATAAAAAAAAAATTACTAATTAATGAGCTTGTAATAAGCATTTGTTTTGAAAACTTAAGAAAGAATTATTATTCTATTAATTTATACTAAAAATAATTAATTTATTATAATAAAAAAATTTTTAAACCTAAAAAAAATATTAAAAAATTTAAAGAAATAGGTAAATATCTTTTTCAAGCCAAATATATTAATTTATCGTATCGATAACGAGGTAAAGTTCCCCGAACTCAAATAAATAAAAAAGAAATTAAAGTTAATTTAATATAAAAAATAATATTTAAAATAAATCCCCCTATATAAATTAAAACAAATAATAATCTTATAAATAAAATTCTAGAATATTCAGCTAAAAAAATTAAAGCAAATCCCCCACTTCTATACTCAACATTAAACCCAGAAACTAATTCTCTCTCCCCTTCTGCAAAATCAAAAGGAGTTCGATTAGTTTCAGCTAATATAGAACTAAACCAACATAAACCTAAAGGAAATATAATAAAAACAAATCAGATTAATTTTTGATATAAATTAAAATTTAATATATTATAATCTATAATTATAATAATACTAGATAAAAAAATTATTGCTAAACTAACTTCATAAGAAATAGTTTGAGCTACAGCTCGTAAACCCCCTAATAATGCATAATTAGAATTAGAAGATCATCCAGCAATCATAACTGTATAAACCCCCAAACTTAAACAACATAAAATAAATAAAACTCCTAAATTAAATCTAATTAAATTAAAATAATAAGGAATTACTATTCAAATCAATAATGACAAAATAAAACTTAAAACAGGAGAAAAATAATATATGATATAATTAGAAAAATTAGGATAAATTTGTTCTTTAGTAAATAATTTAATAGCATCAGAGAAAGGCTGTAAAATACCTATAATCCCTAATTTATTAGGACCTTTACGAACTTGAATATAACCTAAAACTTTCCGTTCAAATAAAGTTAAAAAAGCAACACCAATTAAAACCCCAATAATTAAAATTAATAAACCAATATAAATTATAAAAATATCAAATATTAACATATACTATTTATATAAATTAAAATCATACATTCATGACTTCTAAAATCATTACACTTTTCTGCCAAAATAGTATAATTTATCATTAATTTATATTATTATTATTAATATATATATATATATATTATTTATTAAAATTCAAAAATAATAAATTTAATTTAAATATTTAATCCTTTCGTACTAAAATATTTTATTTTTTAAAAGATAGAAACCAACCTGGCTCACACCGGTCTGAACTCAGATCATGTAAGATTTTAATGATCGAACAGATCAAAAATTTAAACTTCTACATTTAACTTTTATCTTAATCCAACATCGAGGTCGCAAACTTAAATTTTTATATGAACTAAAAAAATAAATAACGCTGTTATCCCTAAGGTAATTTTTTCTTATAATCAATAAAATTGGATCATTTATTCACTTATTTATGATCTTTAATAAAAAAAGTTATTCTTATTTTTCTATCACCCCAATAAAATAATTTAAATAATTAAAAATTTTTAATTTATTAATAATTATAATTAAAAAAAATTATAAAACTCTATAGGGTCTTCTCGTCTTTTTAATTTATTTAAACTTTTTAATTTAAAAATTAAATTCTACAAATTATATATAAGACAGTTAATACTTCATCCAATCCTTCATACAAGTCATCAATTAAATGACTAATGATTATGCTACCTTTGTACAGTCAATATACTGCAGCCCTTTAATTTTTCTTAATCAGTGGGCAGATTAGACTTTATATTATTTACAAAAAGACATGTTTTTGATAAACAAGTGAGTATTATTTAAATTATTTTGCCGAATTCCTTATAAATACTTTCACTTAAATTAAATAATTATTTAATTTATTTATATGATATATATATATATACTAATTTTATCATTATATTAAATTTTTTCTAATTAAAAAAAATTTTTTTATAAATATAATAAATTTTTATTAAATTTTATTTATATTTAAAATTATTTATAATAAATTATAATTTATTAACAATATAAATCATAAAAATTTTAAAAATTTAATTTTAATTTTATTAAATTTAATTTAAAGCTTATCCCTTAAAATATAAAATTTATCAAATAATATATATATATATAATTAAAATAATTAATTAAATACTCTTAAATAAATTTAAAATTAAATTTTTTTCTAAAAAAACTAGATATATTTAAGAACGATTAACATCTCATTTCAAATTAATTATTAAAAATATTTATACAACAATAACTCTTATAATTAATTATCTCCCTTAAATTCGAGAATTTTTTTTTATAAAAATTTTATTTAATAAACTCTGATACACAAGATACATTAAATTAAAATTACTTACAAATAAATTCATATTTCAAATATTTCAAAATTCTTTTACAATACTAATATACTATAAAAATTTAAATTTTTTCAATCAACATACTTTAACCCCCCAATTAAAATATTATTAATTTACTTAATTTAAAATTACTTTTATTAAAATTACCCTATTTATTAATTTTTCCCCTCAAATTAATTAACATTTTTATAATATCTTTTCAATGTAAATGAAATACTTTATCAAGCTCTAATTTGTCTTTCTAGAAACACTTTCCAGTATCTCTACTTTGTTACGACTTATTCCAATTTAAAATATATGAAAGCGACGGGCAATATGTACATATTTTAATTTTTAATCATTTTAATAAATTAAATAAAATTACATTTAAATCCACTTTCAATTAATTATTTCAAATTAATATTCATATAAATAAAATTATTGTAATCCATTATATTCTTAATTATAATCTGCATCTTGATCTGATCTAATTTTAAATATTAATTTTTAAATATTAATTATTATTAAAAAATATTTTTTTAACAACGATATACAAAATTCTAAATTAAGTAAATTTATTCGTGGATTATCAATTATTAAACAGATTCCTCTAAATGAACTAAAATACCGCCAAATTATTTAAGTTTCAATAAATAATATATACTATTTTAGTATTATAATTTTAAAATCTCATAATAGGGTATCTAATCCTAGTCTTTTAAAAAAATTTATTAAATCATAAAATAATTATAAATTTTTATTAAATTAAAATTTCACCTAATAATCTAAATTTTAAATTATATTAATTTATTAATTAATTTACTAATAAAATTTAATTTAACTTTTGTATAACCGCAACTGCTGGCACAAAATTTGTTATTAATTTTAATGTTACTAATTCTTAATTTCTTAAATTATTAATATTAATTACTACTAAAAAAAAAATTTATTATTAAAATAAATTTATATACAAAAATTTATATGTAAAATAGATTATAAATAAATTAAATAAACCATAAATATTTATATTATATGCATTATTTTTCACATAGAATTTTTTTTTTTTTTTTTTATATATAAATATTTAATATAATATTTAATTTATATATAAAATATTTAATATAAATTATTAAATTTTAAAAAGTTTCTTTTTCTTTTTTTTCATAATATTAATATTAAATACCAAATATAATATCAAACAATTATTATTCATTAAAATTAAAAAAAAATTAATATAATTAATATTAATTTTTTTAATTATTTAATGAATAATAAATATATTAATTAATTAAATATTTAATATATATATATATATATATAAAATTAAATTTTTAGTTAAAAATTTATTAAACCATCTTTAATAAATATTCTTTAAATAAATAAAAAAAA